AATTTCTCACACAAGTATTCAATTAGTTCGGGCTTGCTTAGTATTGACTTGGGACCAAGAAAAAAAGAGTTCTATAGAAGAAGAGGTTCATGCTTCTTTTGTTGAAATAAGGGCAAATGATCTGCTTCGTGATTTCATCCGAATTGAGTTAGTAAAGTCCACTATTTCGTATACCGAAAAAAGGTATGATACGGCAGGTTCAGGATTGAGTTCCAATAATGAATTAGATTGTATACATAGAAATCCTTTTGATTCCAAGATGAAGATTCAATTATTTCCCCAACATCAGGGAACTCTTGGTACGTTGTTGAATCGAAATAAGGAATGCCAATCTTTCCTAATTTTGTCATCATCCAATAGTTATCGAATTTTCCCCTTCAATACTTCGAGATATAATAATGCGACAAAAGAATCGGATCCCATGACTCCAATTAGGGATTTGTTGGGTCCTTTAGGTACTATTGTGCCTAAAATAGTAAATTTTCGTTCATCTTACTATTTAAGAACTTATAATCAAGTCTTTTTAAAGAAAGATTTTTTACTTGAAAATTTTCAACAGACTTTCCAAGTACTTCAAGTACTTCCATTTCAATACTTTTTCCTAGATGAAAATAGTAGGATTTATAATCCCGATCCATGCAGTAACAGAATTTGGAATTCATTCCATTTGAATTGGTATTTTCTCCATCACGATTCTTGTGAAGAGGCATGGACAATAATTAGCCTTGGACAATTCCTTTGTGAAAATGTATGTCTATTTAAATACGGATCACGCATAAAAAAATCTGGTCAAATTTTCATTGTTCATGTTGACTCTTTAGTTATAAGATCAGCTAAACCCTATTTGGTCACTCCAGGAGCAACTGTTCATGGCCATTATGGGGAAACCTTTTATGAAGGAGATACATTAATTACTTTTATATATGAAAAATCGAGATCTGGTGACATAACGCAAGGTCTTCCAAAAGTGGAACAAATCTTAGAAGTTCGTTCAATTGATTCAATATCGATGAACCTCGAAAGAAGAGTTGAAGGTTGGGACGAACGTATCCGAAGGATTCTTGGGATCCCCTGGGGATTCTTGATTGGAGCTGAACTAACCATAGCCCAAAGTCGTATCTCTTTGGTTAATAAGATCCAAAAGGTTTATCGATCTCAGGGGGTACAGATCCATAATAGACATATAGAGATTATTGTACGTCAAGTAACATCAAGAGTTTTGGTTTCAGAAGATGGAATGTCTAATGTTTTTTTACCTGGAGAATTTATTGGATTGTTGCGAGCAGAGCGAGCAGGGCGCGTTTTGGACGAAGCGATCTGTTATCGGGCAATCTTATTGGGAATAACGAAGTCATCTCTGAATACTCAAAGTTTCATATCCGAAGCGAGTTTTCAAGAAACTGCTCGGGTTTTAGCAAAAGCTGCTCTACGAGGTCGTATTGATTGGTTGAAAGGCCTGAAAGAGAACGTTGTTCTGGGGGGAATTATACCGGTTGGTACCGGATTTCACAAATTAGTACATCGTTCAAAGCAAGACAAAAATATTCATTTGAAAATAAAAAGGAAGAATCTATTTGAGTTGGAAATGAGAGATATTTTGTTATACCATAGAGAATTATTTTGTTCTTGTGCCCCAAACACCTTCCATGAGATATCAGATCAATCATTTACATAATGTAATTTACTAATTCCTAACAAGAGGTTCATTCTTTTTACTTTCACTCTCTGGTCCTATTATGGATTTTGTAATCAATGAAATAAAAAAAAAAAGAATGAAATTCATGGTTTGGCTCGTAGATTAATGGTCAATCCTGGTAGAAGGTTCCGTCGGAACAATTATTTATTTCACAGGGTACTGAATCTCTTTGAAAAAAAAAAGAAAAAGAGAAAGTGTGGGAAAATGGGAAGACGATATTGGAACATCAATTTGGAAGAAATGATGGAAGCGGGAGTTCATTTTGGTCATGGTACTAATAAATGGAATCCTAGAATGGCTCCTTACATCTCTGCAAAGCGTAAAGGTATTCATATTACAAATCTTACTATAACTGCTCGTTTTTTATCAGAAGCCTGCAATTTAGTTTTTGATGCAGCAAGTAGGGGAAAAAAATTTTTAATCGTTGGCACCAAAAATAAAGCAGCGGATTTAGTAGCATCAGCAGCAATAAGGGCTCGATGTCATTATGTGAATAAAAAATGGCTTGGTGGTATGTTAACGAATTGGTCTACTACAGAAACAAGACTTCAGAAGTTCAGGGACTTAAGAGCAGAACAAAAGATGGGGAAACTCAATCGTCTCCCCAAAGGAGATGCAGCAGTGTTGAAGAGAAAGTTATCTACCTTGCAAGCATATCTGGGTGGGATCAAATATATGACGGGATTGCCCGATATTGTAATTATCGTTGATCAGCAAGAAGAATATACGGTTCTTCGAGAATGTGTCATTTTGGGTATTCCGACGATTTGTTTAATTGATACAAATTGTGACCCAGATCTTGCAGATATTTCTATTCCGGCCAACGATGATGCTATAGCTTCGATTCGATTGATTCTTACCAAATTAGTATCTGCAATTTGTGAGGGCCGTTCTAGTTATATAAAAAATGGTTGATTATCTTCTAATTACTCTTATTATTAAGAAGAAGAAAGAAGAAGATTAGTTTGTTTTTGGCGAACTCTCTTTGATTGTTACTATTTTGGTTTGCATCTTTTGGAGTTTGAACTATGTTTTGACTATCGAATAATATTTAAAATAGAAAATGATTGGTATTTTTTTTATATGATTTCTCGGTATCCGAAATATATGATTCATAACTGAAATTCATGAATGAACATAGATGAATTGAGAAATAGATGGTTGAATCAAAATAATTACTTTTTTGAAGTTCGATTTCTGTTAGAGGACAATGACAATATGAATGTTATACCATGTTCCATTCAAACACTCAAAGGGTTATATGATATATCAGGTGTAGAAGTAGGCCAACATTTATATTGGCAAATAGGAGGTTTACAAATTCATGCCCAAGTACTTATCACTTCTTGGGTTGTAATTGCTATCTTATTAGGTTCAATCATCATAGCTGTTAGGAATCCACAAACCATTCCGACCAACGGTCAGAATTTCTTCGAATATGTCCTTGAATTTATTCAAGACTTGAGCAAAACTCAGATTGGAGAGGAGTATGGCCCTTGGGTTCCTTTTATAGGAACGATGTTCTTATTTATTTTTGTTTCTAACTGGTCAGGTGCTCTTTTACCTTGGAAAATCATAAAGTTACCTCATGGGGAGTTAGCTGCGCCCACGAATGATATAAATACTACTGTTGCTTTAGCTTTACCCACGTCAGTGGCATATTTCTATGCGGGTCTTAGCAAAAAAGGATTGGGATATTTCGGTAAATACATTCAACCAACTCCAATACTTTTACCAATTAATATTCTAGAAGATTTCACAAAACCTTTATCTCTTAGTTTTCGACTTTTCGGGAATATATTGGCTGATGAATTAGTGGTTGTTGTTCTTGTTTCTTTAGTGCCTTCAGTAGTTCCTATACCTGTCATGTTTCTTGGATTATTTACAAGTGGTATTCAAGCTCTTATTTTTGCAACTTTGGCTGCGGCTTATATAGGTGAATCCATGGAGGGTCATCATTGACTAACTTTCGAAATAGTCTTTTTTTAAGCTTATCCCAATTCAAGCAATGCGGGGGGTTCAATACAATCCACTGGGTTGTAGAATAAAATGCACATAGCTACATGTATGTATATATGAAGAAAGATAGAGGATATTGCAGAATTTGGAAGAGAAAGAATAGAAGAGTTTCTAAACAAGGAAACGCAATGACTAAAACCTTATACAATATCTATTTACATAAGGTAGAAAGGAAAAACGGTATATCGAAGTAGTTCTGATAATTCAGTAATATTATGAATTCCTTTTGCAGCTTTTAGCTACTTTGACCTAATAGATTTTAGGATTTTAGTGAGAAAGATAACAAAATAAAAAAGAAAAGAAGTGTAGTAGTAAAAGTCGAAGTATAAAAAGAAGTAAATTAAGTACTAATTCATTGGTTGGTTGTATCATTAACCATTTCTTTTTTTGGTGCGAGGAACTTACCATGAATCCACTTATTTCTGCTGCTTCCGTTATTGCTGCTGGATTGGCTGTAGGGCTTGCTTCTATCGGACCTGGGGTTGGTCAAGGTACTGCTGCGGGCCAAGCCGTAGAAGGTATTGCGAGACAACCAGAAGCAGAGGGTAAAATACGAGGTACTTTATTGCTTAGTCTGGCTTTTATGGAAGCTTTAACAATTTATGGACTGGTCGTGGCATTAGCTCTTTTATTTGCAAATCCTTTTGTTTAATGTTTCATTTCATCATAGAAAAAAAAAGAAGAATAAAAGCATAACCATAACTAAGAAATTTGCGAATTCTTAAATTCCATTAACAATAATAAGCGGAGTGATACAAAAAGAACTCTGTTCTTTGTTAGTCCTATCTATAAGGGGAGAGCCTATGAAAAATATAACCGATTCTTTTGTTTCCGGGGAACACTGGTCATCCGCTGGGAGTTTCGAGTTTAATACCGATATTTTAGCAACAAATCCAATAAATCTAAGCGTAGTGCTGGGTGTATTGATTTTTTTTGGAAAGGGAGTGTGTGCGAGTTGTATATTTCAAGAATAGGTTGGATTTCACCGGCTGCACTTTCTTTCTATTTATGTATTCTTTTTTATAGCATAATATAGCAGAAATAATAATATAGCAGAAATAGGAACAAAGGGTGCACAATCTCGACGAATTACTTAGGAATTGGATTTCATTCAGAAATCCTATGTAAGAACCATAGCATTTCGTGACTAATTGGTAAATGAACTTTGATTCTCTTCTCTATCAACCAATAATGTTGAGGTCTTTTACATGGTTAAAGATAAATTGTTTGAAGTCCAGGCACAGCATAGCATGGTACTCTTTCTACCGTTACGTTAGTAAGAAAA